AATATCAAATATCAAAACTAATTCAGTTTCTTATATTATAATGTATAACGGTATTGAAATTTTGAATATTGATATTGAATACCAGAAAACTATATGAATGTTGTATTTATTAACTTAACGCGCGGATATACCTAATCTATATTTCCGTCTTCTCTCTTCTTTTATTGCCCTCCTGTCCTGTCGTCAATTGACAGTATGACTTAGGGCGCAATATAATTTAAGTGGTCAAATACTATTTCGGTAAAGCACCTTGAATCCACTGGATAGTAAAGGATCTTGGATCCAACGCAGAACCCTTTGTGAATGAGAGAGATAACGACGAGAAAGACCAATGAAATCAAGTTTCAAGGTTGTCATTTAATGGTAAAGTTTGGTTTGATTACCATTAACCTTCAGAATAGTTAACGAGTTTTTCGGTTTGATTCATCTCCTATTCATCTCCAATAAGGTGGCTCTCGGCCTGAGTTATATTAAGGTAAGGTGGCCATAGGCCCCTATGGTCCAGTGGTTACGACCTCTCTCTTTCACGGAGAAAACGAGGGTTCAAGTCCCTCTAGGGGTGTACCAATACTCAAGACTATAGGAGTGGGATTTTCTATCAAGTGATCCATCTTTGTCAAGTCCTTCTAATAGTCTACTCAGTGGGACTTTGTATTTTATATCAAGTGATATGTATTTGTCAAATCTGCCTGGGAAACGAAAGGAAGTTGATTATGGAACGTCTAAAATGAATTAGGCGTTGGGTCGATGCCCGAGTGGTTAATGGGGACGGACTGTAAATTCGTTGACAATATGTCTACGCTGGTTCAAATCCAGCTCGGCCCAACAATTTGTCAATCTACTATCAGATAGTAGAACCCTCTTGTTCTTAAAAAATACCTGATACGAGAGAATAAAAAAGAATTCAAAATTTCCGCTAGATCTCTTCTTATTTCCCTGGGATTGTAGTTCAATAGGCAAGAGCACCGCCCTGTCAAGGCGGACGTTGCGGGTTCGAGCCCCGTCAGTCCCGACGGATCCAATAAGTACATCAATTCGCCTCTCTATTTTCTGTGAAAGAAGGGACAGAGAGCATAATTGAATTCCGAAGGGGTTTCCCTTCTTTTTTTTAGGATTCTGTCGAAGAAAGAACAAACCAAATGAAAATAACTAAAATAGTGAAGTTGGTAGAATATTACATCTTTTCTCCCGCGACTCATCTTTCTCATACTTATTTGTATTCCAAAGAAATTTAGATCATTAAAATTTAGAACCTAATTCCTCTATTTTTCCACTTCGCTTGTATTGTTTGTTGGGTTTTTGTAGTTCGGGCGGGTGGTTATATTTCGTTCGATGGTTCTATAAGGAAGACCTAAGTAAGGTAGGTTATAGAAAATAAAGAAAAAATAAAGTAAAGGGGTTTTTGATTGGTCCGAGAATCCCATTTTGGATTCGGTATGGATAAAATATGTTCGTATGTTATACTATTCAATTCTCGACGACGAATTAATTGAAAAGCTCAGATATTTTGATTCATGATATTGATCCGATTCAAGATCATCGATAGGTAATGCATTCATTGAATTGACAGGTGAAAGATTTATCATCTCTATGGGATTAAATCCCGAGTTATTGTGAAAAAAAAAAAAAAAAAAACGATGAGATTATGGAAGTAAATATTCTTGCATTTATTGCTACTGCACTGTTCATTTTAATTCCTACTGCTTTTCTACTTATAATTTACGTAAAAACAGCCAGTCAAAATGATTAATTACTTTAAATGAAATTTGACTTCTGAATTCTTATCAATAGTTGAAGAAATCAAATCAAATGAGTTGAATAAATCAAATGAAAAGTATTCTATTTTTGTTTTGCGCCTTAAATGAAATCAACGGGCTATAATCGGCGGTATTCTATGAGATCCGAGAGTATGATAAGTAAGAAATCAATTTCTTACTTATCATACTCTCTATTAGTGTTATAGTAGTGTATAAAATTGTTTCTAATAAAGTTGGTATACTATATTAGCTTCTATCTTCAATATATGTAGTTATTAATCCATATATGGAATTTACGTAGGACCCAATTCTATTTCTTTGATACAGCTATTTATTCCGCTGAATCTGAAATAATTGTTTTGTTTTACTGTTATAGAATACATTTATCCACTAGAATCCAATGGAATTTGGAAATGAAGATATTTTGATTCGAAAATGATTTCAATTCAAATAAAAAATGCGTCGCAGAACGATCTATAAAACAATTGATACCTTTTCATTCCTCAACTAAATTAGGAGTGCTTCTAAAGTCCACTTCTTCCCCATACTACGAGTGAAAGGGAAAATGTAAAGACTACCATTAAAGCAGCCCAAGCGAGACTTACTATATCCATGTGAATTATGTCCCTTATCTCTATGATAGAATTATTCCATTATTGCTCACTAATAATAGGAGAATGAATGGTCCAGAGTCAAAAAGGGATTCTGGCCGAACACTAGTGATGAACCAATCAAAAAAATCCATTTCAAAAATTCATATATGATTTATAATCGGGAAAGACTAAACACAAGTAAAATAAAAAATCACACTACAAAGGAATGTTACTAATGGAACATCTAGTAATAAAATAAGAGGGCACATTCCTTTTTTTCTTGCCCTTCAAAAGATCAATTGCTTTCTATTAAAAACTTTTTACTATTTGATCTAATCCGTACCCTTTCCCGATTGTCTCTCTGAAGGAGTTGGGAGATAGTATATTATACTCTTTACGAGGGGTTTCAAAAAAAAAAAAAAAAGAATCATTTTTTCACGTTTTTTTCTATAAATTATCCATCTCAATCTAATAGTGATTTCAATCTAATAGTGATTGAATGCCTAAACACTCAGAGATTCTCACGAGTCTATATATGTAGATTACAGTATAGAAATAGAAAGAACTTTCCCCAACTAGTAGTTAAATTATCTGCCGGCTATCAAATCAAGACCCAATAAGTAGACATTACATTAGTATTAGAAAGGAATCGGGAAGTCTTGCTTCGACCATTAAAATCTTTCTTTTCATTTTGGATTTAAAGATTTCCAATCTTTTACAAAATCCCCAGAACGGATGTTTAGAATCAACCAAGTATTAACAGTCCTCTTATTCTGTTCTGCTGGGTAAAATTAAGTTGAGTTATATCAGCAGAACAGAATAAGAGATTCCGATTCGTTTGCTGATGAGGCGGCACCCGGATTTGAACTGGGGAAAAAGGATTTGCAGTCCCCCGCCTTACCACTCGGCCATGCCGCCAAAACGATCCACAATAGGAGAAATTTTTACCTTTTTTGGTGGATTACTCAATTTTAGTTTATTGTACTTGCATCCCCTTTTTAATCCTTTTTCTAACTAAACTTATCAAAATTAGAAAAGAAACCCCTTTTCCCCTTTTGATTGTCCCTTCGATTGATTGTATAGTATCTCAAAACACACAATGCCAAAAAGCTTCCCCTTACTTTTCTATTGAAAAAATTGTCTATTTTCACTCAAAAAAACCAAAATTGATGGCAAACGGGATATTCGTTGACTGATAATTCGTCAACGATTTTTGGATTTGAATCTAAAATTTGGTTTGCCTAACGACATAAGAAAATACAAATTGATACATACTTGATTTTTTCTTTTGAATCAAAAACCCTTCTCAATTTCCATTATAACAAAAATGATAAGTATATGTAAACCCCAGAATGGAAATTGTTACACGGATACGAAATTAGCTTTTTAGAGTATGTTGCCTATAAATAAAAAAATGAAGGGAATTTTTTGTAACAAAAAAAGGCCCGGCTGGGTATTGACCGGGCCAGGCTAAAAAGGCACTTCGAATAAAATAAAAGCAAGAAGGTATTCTTTTTTTATCTTTCTATTTTGATCTTTCGAGCATCTAAATGGAATTGCTAATTCTATAATAACGATAAAGAATGTGAAAGAAATACTTTATTAAATCCTTACTTGATGTGTAATGTAACATAGTAATTATCTTTTTCAATTGGGAGAGATGGCTGAGTGGACGAAAGCGGCGGATTGCTAATCCGTTGTACGAGTTATTCGTACCGAGGGTTCGAATCCCTCTCTTTCCGTTGATGACTTTCTATTTTTTTATTTCTTTTTTTAGTTAAGTGTGTGGAATAGCTAAAAGAAAATAAAAATATGAAGAAAATTGTAAAATCAAGCAAGAAAAACAAATTATTCTTCACGTCCAGGATTACGTCCTGGATCATTGGATAGGAATCCAAAGATGAAGAGAGAAACAAAGAATATTACTACTGTGTAAACGAAAAGTTTGAGAGTAAGCATTACACAACCTCCAAGATCATTTTTTGAAAAAGAAAAACGAGAAAAGAAAAGATAATAGATCCTCCATTTTTATATCACATATCTTATTTTGACACCAAGAAATGAATTCTAAAATAGAAAAGAATGTTCAGAAATTCAAATGAAGTTGTGAAGTTGAAATTTTTAAAAAGAGTCTTTGATTACTAGAAATCACTTTCATACCCACAATTAGATATTGTAAGCGACCCTAAGCTAATAAGGTATTTCGCCAGAAAAAGGATTAAAATCGGGAAATGGGGCGAGCCGGATTTCTCGCGGCTATCCGATCATTTCAATGTTTGAATTGAAGGTTCATACTGTCAGACTTATTTGATCTTATCAATTGTTATCGTTTTTCTCGAATAAATCATGAATTCTCTAAGATACTATTAAAGATCTTATCGAAAACTTACAGCAGCTTGCCAAACAAAGGCTAAAAGAAAAAAGAACAGGGGTATGACTGGCATAACATCTACAATTGGATTCAAAAAAGCATAGGCTTCGGGCAATTTGGCGAAGAAAAGACTACTCGGATAAAGGGCAGAATTAAGACAGATCAAATTAAAGATATTAAGCATAACAGACATTTTTTTCGTCGAGATAATTGCATTTTGATTGAGTTATTGATATAAGGAAGAATGAAGAAAGTAAGGTAGAAAAAAAATCCTTCTTTTTCCACTCAATCAAAAATCCTCCAATTCTCAAAGGAGACTAGAAGAAATCATACTTTCATACAATATCTTAATTGAATTATATGGAATGATCAATAAATTAAGTTGAATTCTAGATATACACATGTCAAAATCCTAGCAACGAATCTATAATAAATTCTATAAAGAAGAAAGATTTTATATAGATAGTTGGACTGGAATTGACGAACACTTAATACCAATATTATTCTTTATTAGTATTAGTGTCCAATAAAAATAGAAATGGGGCGTAGCCAAGCGGTAAGGCAACGGGTTTTGGTCCCGCTATTCGGAGGTTCGAATCCTTCCGTCCCAGAGCATATCCCCCGTATCCGAATACTTCTTTTTTGTTCAACAAGGTTCTGTTTCAAGGTCTAATATTGGATAGATTTGAATGATTCTTTTCGGAATCATATCTTAATTTGTCACAAGCTGAACTAAATCGAGTTCAAATGACATGCAAAAGTAACTAAACCCTTTTGTGATCCAGATAAAGATAAGATGGGACATAGAGATGTAGAAAGATTACTTAACCTCAGGTTAAAATATGAAAATACATATAAAAGAGGAAGTGCTTAGCCTATAGGTATGTATTGTTATCCTAGTTCAGTGACAAAAAGTCTTTCTATTTTTGTGAAAAAGAATTTTCATACTTACTTAAAATTCATACTTACTTAAAAAATGAAAATTTAAATATTTAACAATTATATTTCTTTTCATTGTTCGATCTATTTAGATTATTTGCTTTACATCATTGACAATTCCATTCGAAAAGAAAAAGAAAATGATCTTTCTTATGATAATCAAATGGAGTCTTTACTGTAAAACTTGACTCAAATAATGATGTAGAAGTAAGAAACTTTTTCAAGTATAAAGATTTGTTTTGTAATGATTCTTTATGGATTGAGTCTTTGGGAAGTTTTGGGAAGTTGGAATTAGTAAGTCTATCTGATTGAGTCACTTGAAGAGGCAGAGTCAAATAGAATTTATTTATTCGTGTGATTTCTGTTAGTTATGTTATTTCTCTATTTAGATTTCTGGATATTTCTGTTAGACGTTTTTTGAGATAGAGATTTATATAAAAATGTTCCATTCATACAAAAAAGCCGGGGTCTTGCTAATATTTATTCATAAAAATATTGATTATCTATGTAGCTGTAGCTAATAAAAAATAGAAATCACTATGTCTCTGTACCGACTGAACCAATGACTATTCATGATTCCAAAATTGAATCAATTCCATACTGGTTCGAAATTAGAGGAATGTTATGGTAAAACTTCGTTTAAAACGATGTGGTAGAAAGCAACGTGCGACTTGAAGGACACGATCCGGTGTGGATTCTTATTCTTACATCCACCATTTTATATAGGAATGAAGGTGCTCTTGGCTCGACGTCGTTTTTCTATTCTACTAGAACCCTTCTTTTTTGATTGGGTTGTAATGTAAATAGTTCGCGATGGAGCTCGAGTAGAAAGTATTGATTAATTTCTCAGGGGCAACGATCTAGGGTTAATGCCAATCAATAAATTGGAACAACTTCGTAAGTATATCTTCGCTATAGAAATCGAAAGGATCCGATTCGAGCAAATTTTAAACAAATTTCAAATTCCAAAAAATTTGTTGGAACGGCTAAAACTTTTCGATTCACGGTGTATCGCGCACGAATAAACCAGCGGTATGATTCTTTGATAGAAAGAAATCCCAAAAAGGGGTATGTTGCTACCATTTTGAAAGGATTAAGAAGCACCGAAGTAATGTCTAAACCCAATGATTTAAAACCAATATAAAGGATCCCAGAACAAGGAAACGCCACTTCAATTGTCTCACGGATCCAAATAAAGAATCCAAATCTATTTTAAACGAGACGAAAAAAGGGGGGGGGTTAAAGACCACTCAAAAAATAAAAATATTAATATCTTTAAGATATTTTAAAGAGATTTTAGAATTCTTGAACTTGAGTTATGAGTACAAATGATTTTTTTCAGGAAGAAAGCTAAAAAAAAAATGACTATGAGTTAAATTATAGACTAATTTTTTTTATGGATTACTTTCCTATTTATTCTAATTTTATCCATAGACAAAACTTCTAATCATTTTTTCTCGAGCCGTACGAGGATAAAGCTTCTTATACGGTTCTAGGGGGGGGGGAGATTTCTTTTTCATCTACATCTATCCCGATGGGCCGTCTATCGAATCGTTGCAATTGATGTTCGATCCCGAAGAGAAGGAAGAGATCTTCGGAAAGTGGGTTTTTATGATCCTATCAAGAATCAAACTTATTTAAACGTTCCCGCTATTCTCTATTTCCTTGAAAAAGGCGCTCAGCCTACAGGAACTGTTCAGGATATTTTAAAAAAGGCAGAGGTTTTTAAGGAACTTTACTCTAATCAAACGAAATTCAATTAAATTAAGGAAATAAAAACTAAGGATAGGATAGTGATTTCTATATCATTTTGGATATCTTTTCTATACTATGTTTTTTGATTTCCTTCTTTTCTTGCTCTATTCGTATCTATTTATCATTGCTTTTAGAGAATCTTTTTCTAAGTAAACCTTATTTGATGGATCCTTACAAAATAGAAAATTCTGACATTACCTGCAGTTTTCATTCGAACTCTAATACCAAGTAAGGAACAAGGAATCGAAGTTCGTTATTCGACTTATTATATATGGATTCAATACTTAATAAATCCTTTTTCTACTTTTCTTTATTTATTCTCCACCTAAACTATCAATTTTAGTTTATATGCATATTCAATGCCAATCCACCACAAGTCTTTTTTTTTTTTTTTTTTTTAGTTATTGTATTTTTTCCATCGTATTCTTTTATTAACCTTTATTTATATTTATTAACCTTTATATTGACAATATTGTATCGAACAAATATAATTCATCTTGATAAGCAGCTCTATTTATTTCTGTCCCATAGGTTTTAGGTTTTATTTTTTACCTGTTGATTCAAATGATGGGTTCGTTGGATTAGCTTTGCTACTCGGATTTTTGGTTGAAAAAGTGGATAACCTGGAAATAGGGGATAGTCCATCATTTTTTACATTTCTTTCTTTTGATTTCTTTTTTCGGTAAATTTTTTCGTAGATTACGTAAATTTATGTTTTGATTTAATCATTTTTTTATTCTGTTTATTCTGATTGTATCTACATACCCTTTTCTATTTGGGTTGCTAACTCAACGGTAGAGTACTCGGCTTTTAAGTGCGGCTAGGATCTTTTACACATTTAGATGAAGCGAAGGATTCGTCCATACCATCGGTAAAGTTTGGAAGACCACGACTGATCCTCAAAGGGAATGAATGGAAAAAATAGCATGTCGTATCAATTAAGAGTTCTGATAATATTTTCTTCTTTCCGGCTCGAGACAAAGCCTTCATTTAAATTATTCAAAGGGAGCAAATAGAAGTCAATTTCAAGTTGGGTCGAATTAATAAATGGATAGGGCCCCATGGCTTCAATTAATTTCATTTTGATTATAGGTAAAGAAAAAGCAACGAGCTTCCGTTCTTAATTTGAATGATTACCCGATCTAATTAGACGTTAAAAAAATATTAGTGCCCAATACGGGAAAGCTTTCTCCCAGGAATGTATTCTTGATTTTTTAATTAATCCTAAATATTACCCTCCTCCATTCCATAATAGAGAAGTATGTGTATAAGAAACAGTATATTGATAAAAAAATTTCCAAAATCAAAAGAGCGATTGGGTTGAAAAAAGTAAAGGATTTCTAATCATCTTGTTATCCTATAATGAAAACAAAGGAAAAAGGTAGGATAGAGAATCTGTTGAGAAGTTTATCTGTATCCGAGGTATCTATTCGGTTTGTACTATAATACCTTGTTTTGACTGTATCGCACTATGTATCATTTATAACCCCCAAAATCCTCTACCCTTAATTTAAATAAAATTTCAAATGGATAAATTCCAAAGCTATTTAGGGCTAGATAGATCTCACTACTTCTTATATCCACTTATCTTTCAGGAGTATATTTATGTACTTGCTCATGATCATGGTTTAAATGGATCGATTTTGTTGGAAAATGCAGGTTATGACAATAAATCTAGTTTACTAATTGTGAAACGTTTAATCATTCGAATGTATCAACAGAATCATTTGATTCTTTATGTTAATGATTCTAAACAGACTCCATTTTTGGGGCACAACAAGAGTTTTTATTCGCAAGTAATGTCAGAGGTTTCTTCAACCATTATGGAAATTCCATTGTCTCTGCGATTAATATCTTCCCTAGAAAGGAAAGGGGTAGTGAAATCCGATAATTTACGATCAATTCATTCAATATTTTCTTTTTTAGAGGACAACTTTTCACATTTAAATTATGTATTAGATATACTAATACCTTACCCAGCTCATCTGGAAATCTTGGTTCAGGCTCTTCGCTATTGGATAAAAGATGCTTCCTCTTTGCATTTATTAAGATTTTTTCTCCATGAGTGTCATAAGTGGGATAGTATTATTACTTCAAATTCAAAGAAAGCCGGTTCTTTTTTTTCAAAAAGAAATCACAGACTATTCTTCTTCCTATATACTTTTTATGTATGTGAATATGAATCTGGCTTCCTCTTTCTCCGTAACCAATCTTCTCACTTACGATCAACATCTTCTGGAGCCCTTATTGAACGAATATATTTCTATGGAAAAATAGAGCATCTTGCAGAAGTCTTTGCCAGGGCTTTTCAAGCGAATTTATGGTTGTTCAAAGATTCTTTCATGCATTATGTTAGGTATCAAGGAAATTCAATTCTTGCTTCAAAAGGGACGTTTCTTTTGATGACAAAATGGAAATATTACTTTATCAATTTCTGGAAATCCTATTTTTACCTGTGGTCTCAACCAGGAAGGATTTATATAAAAATAAACCAATTATCCAATCATTCCCTTGACTTTCTGGGTTATCGTTCAAGTGTGCGGCTAAAGCCTTCAATGGTACGCGGTCAAATGCTAGAAAATACA